GAAAGGAATATCCTCTCGAGGCAATCATATTTGCTTCGGTAGATATGCTCTTCAAGCACTTGAACCCACTTGGATCACATCTAGACAAATAGAAGCAGGGCGTCGAGCAATGTCAAGAAATGCCCGACGTGGTGGAAAAATATGGGTACGCATATTTCCAGACAAGCCGGTTACAGTAAGACCTACCGAAACACGTATGGGGTCAGGAAAAGGATCTCCCGAATATTGGGTAGCTGTCGTTAAACCGGGTAGAATACTTTATGAAATGGGCGGAGTCACCGAAAATATAGCGAGAAAGGCTATTGCAATAGCAGCATCCAAAATGCCTATACGAACTCAATTCATTATTTCGGCATAATAATTAGAACCAAAGGAAAGAGGTCTTTGGGATGAAAAAAACAATTGCAATTGTAGGTTTCTTTTTTTTTGATACAAAATATTTCTTTTTTTTTTTTACTTCGCCCTTTGCACTGAAAGAACAGAGAAAAATGATATGATTCAACCTCAAACCCATTTGAATGTAGCCGATAACAGCGGGGCCCGTGAATTGATGTGTATTCGAATCATAGGAACTAGTAATCGACGATATGCCTATATTGGTGACGTTATTGTTGCTGTAATAAAGGAAGCAGTACCAAATACACCGTTAGAAAGATCAGAAGTGATCAGAGCTGTAATTGTACGTACTTGTAAAGAACTCAAACGTAAGAACGGTATGATAATACAATATGATGATAATGCTGCAGTTGTCATTGATCAAGAAGGAAATCCAAAAGGAACTCGAATTTTTGGTGCGATCGCTCGGGAATTGAGACAGTTAAATTTCACTAAAATAGTTTCATTAGCACCCGAAGTATTATAAGACGAGACTATGATATATTTATAGTATTGGAATGAAATAGATTGATGAATAGCTTGATTATGTCTCACGCATATACCTTTTCTTTTGTTTTGTAATTATTATTTTTATTTTCTTTTTATTTATATTTTTAAGTTTTTTTTCTTATTTTTTTTGAATAAATATTATTAAATAAATTTGTTTAAATTCAAAATGGAATATTAATTAAAATGAAATAGAATAGAATATTAATTAAAATGAAATAGAATACAATAAAATATAAATAATAATGAATTTTAATAATTTTAATCATTAATAATAATTAATAAAAAAGCATGTTGATTATATCAAAAATCAAGGGCAACAATAATTTTAGTTTATCATGGGTAAGGACACCATTGCTGACATAATAACCTCTATACGAAATGCTGACATGAATAGAAAAGGGACGGTTCGAATACCATCTACTAACATCACCGAAAACATTGTTACAATACTTTTCCGAGAAGGTTTTATTGAAAACGTGAGAAAACATAGGGAAAGCAACAAATATTTTTTAGTTTTAACTCTACGGCATAGAAGAAATAGGAAAGGGTCATATAAAACTATTTTGAATTTAAAACGAATCAGTAGACCTGGTCTACGAATCTATGCTAATTATCAACGAATTCCTAGAATTTTAGGAGGTATGGGGATTGTAATTCTTTCGACTTCTCGAGGTATAATGACAGATCGAGAGGCTCGATTAGAAAGAATCGGCGGAGAAGTTTTATGTTATATATGGTAATCTTTCTGATATCCGAATTCTGTGAGAAACTTACATCTCATTTTTGTGAAAAAAGAGAGATAAAAAGCGGGTTTATAATATCACTCCACATACATTAGTTAATACGGGAAAGGGGTTTTAACTGCAATAGAAATAAAAGAAATAAAATCGTGAGGGTTTAATTACTAAATCACTTCCCGATGGTATGTTCCAGGTTCGTTCCTATAATGAAAATAAGATTCTAGATAACGAGAATATAGATTCTAGGTGGTTATGTTTCCGGAAGGATTCAACATAGTTTTATACGTATACTACCGGGAGATAAAGTAAAAAAAAAAGAAGTAAATCATTTTGATTCAAGTGGAGGGTTATAGACTCCGGAACATAAATTCTAATGATTATACTGTTTTTGAAGTTCAACATTCTTTTTTATGGGGATACAATTCAAAGTTCAAAATTTCAGGAAACCCTATTCTCTTCCAATAAAAAAATTCGGAATTCAGTTAAAGTTAAGGAATAACAAATATGAAAATAAGGGCCTCCGTTCGTAAAATTTGTGAAAAATGTCGACTGATTCGTAGACGTGGACGAATTATAGTAATTTGTTCCAATCCAAGACATAAACAAAGACAAGGATAATCTTTCCAAAAAACAAATCCAAAAAACAAAAAAGGAGGGCTTGACCGGATGCACAAAAAAAAATAACAAAAATGAAAAAAATCGAAAAATCGAAAGGATCCGCTTTTGACATGAAATGGATATATCCATATATCTCTGACTTATATTTATGAGATAATAAAATATGGGAAAACCTATACCAAAAATTGGTTCACGTAGAAATGGACGTATTGGTTCACGTAAGAATGCGCGTAAAATACCAAAAGGAGTTATTCATG